ACTTATCAACGGATTCTCTCTCCTCTCTTTTTCCATTTCAAAATAAGTATTTATGTTCGTTTTCATTATAGGATAACAAGATGATTAGAAATCCTTTACTTTTTTTTTCAACCCAATCGCTCTTTTGATTTTGGAAATTTTTTTATCAATATACTGTTTCTTATACACATACATCTCCATTATGGATAATGCTAATATTTAGGATTCATTAAAAAATCAAGAATACATTCCTGGGAGAAAGCCTTCCCGTATTGGGCACTAATATTTTTTTAACGTCTAATTAGATCGGGGAATCATTCAAATTAAGAACGGAAGCTCGTTGCTTTTTTCTTTCCCTATAATAAAAATGAAATTAATTGAAGCCGTGGGGCCCTATCCATTTATTAATTCGACCCAACTTAAAATTGACTTCGATTTGCTCCCCTTCAATAATTTGAATTTTAAAATTTAAAGAAGGCTTTGTGCCGAGCCGGAAAGAATAAAATATTCTCAGAACTCTTAATTGATACGACATGCTATTTTTTCCATTCATTCCCTTTCAGGATCAGTCGTGGTCTTCCAAACTTTACCGATGGTATGGACGAATGTCTCGCTTCATCTAAATGTGTAAAAGATCCTAGCCGCACTTAAAAGCCGAGTACTCTACCGTTGAGTTAGCAACCCAAATAGAAAAAGGATATGTAGATACAATCAGAATAAAACAAAATGATTAAATCAAAGCATTAATCTACGAAATAAAAAAAGTATAAAAATAAAAAATTTCTAATATATTTGGAACATAAAAATGACTAAATCAGATGAAAAAATAAAAAATTGACTGATCAAATAAATAAAGAAATGTAAAAAATGCTAGCCCATCCCCTATTTCTATATTATCCACTTTTCAATTTTCAATAAAAAATCCGGGTATCAAATCTAATCCAACGAACCCATCATTTGAATCAACAGGTAAAAAATAAAACCTATGGGACGGAAATAAATAGAGCTGCTTATCACGATGAATTATATTTGTTCGATATCGGAATGTTGTCAATATAAAGGTTAAGAAAAAAATATGCTGGAAAAATACAAGAACTTAAATTGAAATAATAGTAAAAAGGAGACTTGTGTTGGATTGGCAATGCATATGCATATAAACTAAAAATTTTAGTTAGGTGGAGAATAAATAAAGAAGAAGTAGAAAAGGGTTTTCAATAGTATATTGAATCCATATAAGTCGAATAAAGAACTTCGATTCCTTGTTTCTTACTTGGTATTAGAGTTCGAATGAAAACCACGCGATTGCAGGTAATGCCAGAATTTTTTATTTTGTGAGGATCAATCAAATAGGGTTTTCAAAATATTCTAAAAAAAAAAAACAATGATAAATAGATATGAATATGAATAGAGCAAGAAAAGAAGGAAATAAAAAAACATAGTATAGAAAAGATATCCAAAATGATATAGAAATCACTATCCTACCCTTAGTTTTTATTTCCTTAATTTAATTAATTATATTTCGTTTGATTAGGGTAAAGTTCCTTAAAAACCTCTGCTTTTTTTAAAATATCCTGAACAGTTCCTGTAGGCTGAGCGCCCTTTTCAAGGAAATAGAGAATCGCGGGAACGTTTAAATAAGTTTGATTCTTGATCGGATCATAAAAACCCACTTTCCGAAGATCTCTTCCTTCTCTTCGGGATCGAACATCAATTGCAACGATTCGGTAGACGGCTCATCGGGATAGATGTAGATGAAAAAGAACCCCCCCTAGAACCGTATAGGAAGTTTTCTCCTCGTACGGCTCGAGAAAAAATGATTAGAAGTTTTGTCTATGGATAAAATTAGAATAAGAATCCGTAAAATAAATGAGTCTATAATTTAACTCATAGTCATTTTTTTAGCTTCCTGAAAAAAAATCATTTGTACTCATAACTCAAGTTCAAGAATTCTCAAATATCTTAAATAAATTAAGATATTTTTTTATTGAGTGGTCTTTAACCCCCCCTTTTTTTTTTGTCTCGTTTAAAATCTATTTTTATTCTTTATTCGGATCCGTGAGACAATTGAAGTGGTGTTTACTTGTTCTGGGATCCTTTATCTTTGTTTTAAATCATTGGGTTTAGACATTACTTCGGTGCTTCTTAATCCTTTCAAAATGGTAGCAACATACCCCTTTTGTGATTTCTTTCTATCAAAGAATCATACGGTTGATTCGTGCGCGATACACAGTGGATCGAAAAAGTTTTAACCCTTCCAACAAAATTTTTTTCTTGAAATTTTGTTCGAATCGGATCCTTTCGATTTCTATATCGAAGATATACTTACGAAGTTGTTCCAATTTATTGATTGGCATTAACCCTAGATCGTTGCCCCTGAGAAATTAATAAATACTTTCTACCCGAGCTCCATCATGTACTATTTACATTACAACCCAATAAAAAAAGAGGGATTCTAGTAGAATAGAACAAACGACGTCGAGCCAAGAGCACTTTCATTCCTATATAAAATGGTGGATGTAAGAATAAGAATCCACGCCGGATCGTGTCCTTCAAGTCGCACGTTGCTTTCTACCACATCGTTTTAAACGAAGTTTTACCATAACATTCCTCTAATTTGGAACCAGTATGGAATTGATTCAATTATGGAATCATGAATAGTCATTGGTTCGCTCGGTACATAGACACAGTCATTTATATTTTTTCTTATCTATCTACATAGATAATAAAGATTTTTCTGAAGAAATATTAGCAAGACCCCGGCTTTAAATATCGATCTCAAAAAAATATCTAACAGAAATATCCAGAAATCTAAATATAGAAATAACATAACTAACAGAAATACACAGGAATATCTAAATTATATGAAATAACATAACTAACAGAAATCACAGGAATAAATAAATTATATGTGACTCTGCCTCTTCAAGTGACTTAATAAGATAGACTGACCCATTTCCAACTTCTCAAGATTCAATCCATAAGGAATCATTACAAATCTTGCTACTTGAAAAAGTTTTCTCCTTCTGCATCATTAATTTGAATCAAGTTTTGCAGTAAAACATTTTATTATCATAAGAAAGAAAAAGATTTTCGAATGGAATTATCAATGATGTAAAGCAAATAAGCTAAATAGATCGAAAAAAAAAAAAGAAATATTATTGTTAAATATTTCAATTTTAATATTTTAGGGATGCTAATTCTTTTTCACAAAAATAGAAAGACTATTGTGACTGAAATAGGATAACAATACATACCTATAAGCTAAGCACTTCCTTGTTTTATATGTATTTTCATATTTTGTTTAACCTGAGATTAAGTAATCTTTATGGAACTGTGATCTATGTCTCATCTTATCTTTATCTGAATCAGAAAAGGTTTCAGTTATCAGTTACTTTTGCATTTGCATGTCATTTGAATTCTATTTAGTTCAGTTTGTGAAAAACTTAGATATGATTCCGAAAAGAATCATTCAAAAAAAAAAAAAGAAAGAGGAATAATATTCTATCCAATATTAGACCTTTAAACAGAACCTTGTTGAACAAAAAAGAAGTATTCAGATATTAGACCTTTAAACAGAACCTTGTTGAACAAAAAAGAAGTATTCAGATACAACGGATATGCTCTGGGACGGAAGGATTCGAACCTCCGAATAGCGGGATCAAAACCCGTTGCCTTACCGCTTGGCTACGCCCCATTTTTACTTTTATTGGACACTAATACTAATAAAGAATAATATTGGTATTAAGTGTTCGTCAATTCCAGCCCAAACTATCTATAGAAAAGATTTATTCTTTATAGAATCTATTATAGATTTGTGCTAGGATTTTGACATGTGTATATCTAGAATTCAACTGAATTTATTGATCATTACATATAATTCAATTAAGATATTGTATGAAAGTATGATTTCTTCTATTCTCCTTTGAGAATTGGAGGATTTTTGATTGAACGGAAAAAGAAGGATTTTTTGTCTACCCTACTTTCTTTATTTTTCCTTATATCAATAACTCAATCAAAATGCAATTATCTCGACGAAAAAAATGTCTGTTATGCTTAATATCTTTAGTTTGATCTGTCTTAATTCTGCCCTTTATCCGAGTAGTCTTTTCTTCGCCAAATTGCCCGAAGCCTATGCTTTTTTGAATCCAATCGTAGATTTTATGCCAGTCATACCCCTGTTCTTTTTTCTTTTAGCCTTTGTTTGGCAAGCTGCTGTAAGTTTTCGATAAGATCTTTAATACTATCCTAGAAAATTCATGATTTATTCGAAAAAAATGAAATTCTAACAATTGATAAGATCAAATAAGTCTGACAGTATGAACCTTCGATTCAAACATTGAAATTTTCGGATAGCCGCGAGAAACCCGGCTCGCCCCATTTCCCGATTTTAATCCTTTTTTGGTGAAATACCTTATTAGCTTAGGGCCCCATAGTTAATTATGGCTATGAAAGTGATTTGTGGTAATTAAAGACTCTTATTATATTACAAAAATGAAAATTTCATTTCAACTTCATTTGAATTTCGGAACATTCTTTTCTATTTCTAGAATTTAATTTATTTCTTGGTGTCAAAATAGGATATGTGATATAAAAATGGAGGATCTATTATCTTTTCTCGTTTTTCTTTTTCAAAAAATGATCTTGGAGGTTGTGTAATGCTTACTCTCAAACTTTTCGTTTACACAGTAGTAATATTCTTTGTTTCTCTCTTCATCTTTGGATTCCTATCCAATGATCCAGGACGTAATCCAGGACGTGAAGAATAAAAAAATTTAGTTTTTCTTGCTTGATTTTACAATTTTCTTTCAATTTTATTTTAGCTATTCCACACGTTTAACTAGGAAAAAATAATAAGAGGGTTTGCGAAAATTGAAAGAAAAAAATAGAAAGTCATCAACGGAAACGGAAAGAGAGGGATTCGAACCCTCGGTACGAATAACTCGTACAACGGATTAGCAATCCGCCGCTTTCGTCCACTCAGCCATCTCTCCCAATTGAAAAAGATAATTACTATGTTACATTACACATCAAGTAAGGATTAAAGAAAGTATTTCTTTCACATTCTTTATCGTTATTATATAATTAGCAATTCCATTTAGATGCTCGAAAGATCCAAATAGAAAGATAAATAAAGAAGACCTTCTTGCTTTTATTTTGTTCGAGGTGCCTTTTGGGCCTGGCCCGGTCAATACCCAGCCGGGCCTTTTTTTGTTCCAACGAATTCCCTTTATTTATAGGTAACATACTCTAAATATTTGGAATTCGTGTAAAAATTTCCGTTCTGGGGTTTACATATACTTCTAATTTTTGTTATAATGGAAATGGAGAATGGTTTTTGATTCAAAAGAATCAAGTAAGGATCTATCAATTTTTATTTTATTATGTCATTAGGCAAACCAAATTTTATATTCAAATCTAAGAAAAATTCACGAATTCTCAGTCAACGAATAGTTAATGGTTCCTGTTTGTCATAAATTTTAGCTTTTTTGAGTCAAAATATAATTTGATTTTTCAATATAAAAGTGAGTGGAAGTTTTGAGATACTGTTATTTTTCAATATAAAAGTGAGTGGAAGTTTTGAGATACTATACAATCAATCAAAGGGGTAAATAAAACACAATAAAAAGGGGAAAAAAGGGTTTCTTTTCTCATTTTTTTTTAGAAAAAGGATGAAAAAGGGGATGCAAGTACAATAAACTAAAGTTTAGTAATCCACCGGTAATTTTTTATCCTGTTGTGTATCGTTTTGGCGGCATGGCCGAGTGGTAAGGCGGGGGACTGCAAATCCTTTTTCCCCAGTTCAAATCCGGGTGCCGCCTCATCAACAAATGAATAGAAATATCTTATAATTTTCCCCAGCAAAACAGAATAAGGGGACTGTTGATACTTGGTTGATTCTAAACATATGTTCTGGTAATTTTGTAAAAGATTGGAAATCTTTGAATATAAAAAGATTCTAAAGGTCGAAGCAAGACTTTCCGATTCCCTTCTACTGCTAATGTAATGTATACTCATTGGGTCTTGATCGGATAGCGGGGGGATAATTCAACGGGAAAGTCTTTTCTATTTCTATACTGTAATCTACATATATAGACTCGCGAGAATCTCTGAGTGTTCAGGCATTCAATCACTATTAGATTGAGATTGGATCTATGTGTTATAGAATACATTTCCCCATTAGAAATCATATAGGAATTTTTGAAATGGCTTTATTTGATTGGTTCATCAATAGTGTTTGGTCAGAATCCCTTTTTGACTCTGGACCATTCATTCTACTATTATTAGTGAGCAATAATGGAATAATTCTATCATAGAGATAAGGGACATAATTCACATGGATATAGTAAGTCTCGCTTGGGCTGCTTTAATGGTAGTCTTTACATTTTCCCTTTCACTCGTAGTATGGGGAAGAAGTGGACTTTAAAAGCACTCCTAATTTAGTTGAGGAATGAAAAGCTATCAATTCTTTTATAGATCGTTCCGTAACGCATTTTTTATTTTAATTGAAATAATTTTGAAATAAAAAAGATCTTCGTTTCAAAATTCCATTGGATTCTAGTGGAGAAATGTATTCTATAACAGTAAAACGATTATTTCAGATTCATCAGAATAAATAGATGTATCAAAGAAATAGAATTGGGTCCTACGTCAATTCTCTAATATGGATTAATAACTACATATATTGAAGATAGAAGCTAATAGAGTATACCAACTTTATTTACAACTTTATCCACTACTATAACATAACACTACTAGAGAGTATGGTAAGTAAGAAATAAATTTATTTCTTACTTACCATACTCTCGGATCTCATAGAATACCGCGGATTATAGCCCCTTGATTTCATTTAAGACGCAAAAATGGAATACTTTTCTTTTGATTTCTTCAACTATTGATAAGAATTCAGAAGTCAAGTTTCATTTAAAGTAATTAATTGTTTTGACTGACTGTTTTTACGTAAATTATAAGTAGAAAAGCAGTAGGAACTAAAATGAACAGTGCAGTAGCAATAAATGCAAGAATATTTACTTCCATAATCTCATCGTTTTTTTATTTCACAATAACTCGGGATTTAATCCCATAGAGATGATAAATCTTTCACCAGTCAATTCAATGAATGCATTACCTATCGATGATCTTGAATCGGATCAATATCATGAATAACAATATCTGAGCTATTAAATTAATTCGTCGTCGAGAATTGAATAGTATAACATACGAAGATCTTTTATCCATACCGAATCCAAGATTGGATTCCCGGACCAATAAAAAAATCCTTTATTTCTCCTTATTTTCTGTTCTTTCTTTTTAGTGTAGAACCATCAAATGAAGTATCATCTAACCATGCGTCTGTTTCCATTAACTACAAAACCCCAACAAACAATACAAGCGAAGTGGAAAAAAAGAGGAATTAGCTTCTAAATTTTAATGATCCAATTTTATTTGGAAGACAAAGAAGTATGAGAAAAATTAGTCGCGGGAGAAAAAATGGAATATTCTATCAACTTCACTATTTTAGTTATTTTCATTTTTGTTTAGGGTTTGTTCTTTCTTCGACAGAATCTTGAAAAAAGAGGGGAAACCCCTTCGGAATTCAATTATGCTCCCCTTCTTTTACATAAAATAAAAAGGCGAATTGATGTACTTATTGGATCCGTCGGGACTGACGGGGCTCGAACCCGTAACTTCCGCCTTGACAGGGCGGTGCTCTAGCCTATTGAACTACAATCCCAGGGAAATAAGAAGAGATATAGCAGAAAATTTGGATAGGTATTTCTTAAGAACAAGAGGGCTCTACCATCTGATAGTAGGTTGCCAAATTGTTGGGCCGAGCTGGATTTGAACCAGCGTAGACATATTGTCAACGAATTTACAGTCCGTCCCCATTAACCACTCGGGCATCGACCCAACGCCTAATTCATTTTAGACGTTCCATAATCAACTTCCTTTCATCTCCCAGGCAGACTTGCCAAATAAATAGAAATATCAAATGATATAAAATATGAAGTCCTTCTAAGTAGACTAATAGAAGGACTTGACAAACAGGGATCACTTGATATAAAATCCCACTCCTACTCCTATAGTCTTCCTATAGTCTTGAGTGTTGTTACACCCCCAGAGGGACTTGAACCCTCGTTTTCTCCGTGAAAGAGAGAGGTCGTAACCACTGGACCATAGGGGCCTATGGCCATCTTGTCCAGAAATAAACTAGAAACAGAAATACTAGGTCCCGAGGGCCAACCACCCTTAGGAAATAAAAAAGCAATATAAACACATATAGTAGAAACACGTAGAAACATCTTTATTTCTATCATTCACAAAGCTGGGTTGGATCCCCAAGATCCTTTCCTTCGCATTGGATTTTAGTTACTTTACCAAAAGATTATTTTGTCTAGAAATAAACTAGAAACAGAAATACTAGGTCCCGAGGGCCAACCACCCTTAGGAAATAAAAAAGCAATATAAACACATATAGTAGAAACACGTAGAAACATCTTTATTTCTATCATTCACAAAGCTGGGTTGGATCCCCAAGATCCTTTCCTTCGCATTGGATTTTAGTTACTTTACCAAAAGATTATTTAGCCGGTCAAATTATTCAAATTCACCTAAGCCATATGAAATTATATTGAGCCTTAAGTCATACGTCAATTGACGACAGGAGGACAATAAAAGAAGAGAGAAGACGCAGATATAGATTAGGTATATCCGCATGTTAATAAATACAACATTCATATAGTTTTCTGGTATTCAATATTCAAGTCGATTAGAATATCAATAGCGTTATACATTATAATTATAAATTATAATATAATAAACGGAATCAGTTTTTATTCTATTCTAAAATAATCCAAAAGCACGGTAAGACTAAGCGGTAAAATTTTGTTTCTAGGCCTGTTTTATCAATTCCGTTCCGCTTGCATCTCTTAAAAATGACAATTTAAGTTCAGTATAAATTTTTATTCCACCTATCTCATAGATTCCAGTCAAAGATTCATAGAATCAAAATTCCATTATTACTAGATCTATAGGATTTTATTTGATGGATAATGAGCCAGCCAAAATGGTATTTCTTTTTTTTTATTCAAGATGAATATAAATAACTGACAATTTCAAAATAATCCGGGATAGACGCAATGTCCACAATACCTGGATTTAATCAGATACAATTTGAAGGATTTTGTAGGTTCATTGATCGGGGTTTGACAGAAGAACTTTCTAAGTTTCCAAAAATTGAAGATACAAATCAAGAAATCGACTTTGAATTATTTTTGGAAAGATATCAATTGGTAGAACCCCTGATAAAGGAAAGAGATGCTGTGTATGAATCACTCACGTATTCTTCTGAATTATATGTATCCGCGAGACTCATTTGGAAAAACGATAGGCGTAGGTATATCCAAGAACAAACAATTTTGATAGGAAAGATCCCTCTAATGACTTCTCTGGGAGCTTTTATAGTAAATGGAATATATAGAATTGTGATAAATCAAATATTGCAAAGTCCCGGTATTTATTACCAGTCAGAATTAAACGATAACGGAATTTCGGTCTATACCGGCACCATAATATCAGATTGGGGAGGAAGATTAGAATTAGAGATTGATAGAAAAGCAAGGATATGGGTTCGTGTGAGTAGGCAACAAAAACTATCTATTCTAGTTCTATTATCAGCTATGGGATTGAATATAAGAGAAATTCTAGAGAATGTTTGCTATCCTGAACTATTTTTGTCTTTTCTGAATGATAAAAAAAAAATAGGGTCAAAAGAAAATGCTATTTTGGAATTTTATCAACAGTTTGCTTGTGTAGAGGGAGATCCGGTATTTTCTGAATCCTTATCTAAGGATTTACAAAAAAAATTCTTTCAACAAAGATGTGAATTGGGAGGTATTGGTCGACGAAATATGAATCGAAGGCTTAACCTTGATATACCCCAGAATAATACATTTTTGTTACCGCGAGATATATTGGCAGCCGCGGATCGTTTGATTCGAATAAAATTTGGAATGGGTACACT